TTTTTGTTTTTTAACAGTTTGGGGAATGGAAACTGAACTTCCGTTTGGTTCTCCCAGAAAACAATCTTCTTTTTTTGAGCCCGCTGTTAAGGAGCTGGAAACAAAAATTATAAAATTCAAAAGGGCATATTTTCTAGCTCTAAAAGTTTTAAAGAGAAAAACAAAATTACTTCTAAGAGTTTCAAAAGAAACAAAAAAATGGATTATCGAAAGTTTTTTATTTCTAAAAAGACTAATAAAAGAACTTTCTAAATTAAATCCAATTATATTATTTAGATTCAGAGAAGTATATGAATCGAATGAAACTAAAAACGAAAAAGATTCCATAATCAGCAATCAGATAATTCATGAATCCTTTAGTAAAATTAACTCTCCAAATTGGACAAATTCTTCACTGACAGAAAAAAAAAAGAAGGATATGTCTCATAGAACAAGTACAATCAGAAATCAAATAGAAAGAATTATAAAAGAAAAAAAAAAAATAACCCCAACGCCAAGAATATATATAAGTCCTAATAAAAGAAATTGGAATACTAAAAGATTAGAATTGCCAAATGTTTTTTGGCAAATATTAAAAAAAAGAAATGCCCGATTATTCTCTAAATTCAATTCTTTTATAAAAATTTTCGTTGAAAGAATATACATAGATATATTTTTATTTATCATTAATATTACCAGACTCAATACACAACTTTTTATTGAATCAATAAAAAAAATTATGGATAAATCCATTAATAAAGCAAATCAAGAAAGGATTAATAAAAAAAATCAAAATACAATTTACTTTATTTCGACTATAAAAAAATCAATTGATACTATTAACAATAAGACAAATTCATATATTTTTTGTGATTTATCCTACTTGTCACAAGCATATATATTTTACAAATTATCACAAACTCAAGTTAGTAACTTGTATAAATTAAGATCTTTTTTTCACTACCTCGGAACCTCTTTTTTTCTTAAAACTGAAATAAAGCATTCGTTTGAAAAACAAGGAATAATTCAGAATGAATTAAGTCTTAAGAAACTTCCGAGTTATGGGATGGATCAATGGAAAGGTTGGTTAAAAGGACATTATCAATACGATTTACCCTCGATTAGATGGTCTAAATTAATATCAGAAAAATGGAGAAATAGAGTTAATCAACATCATATGGCTCAAAATCAAAATTTCAAATTGAATTCATATGAAAAGGGCCATTACAAAAAACAAAAGGATTCTGAAGTATATTCATTATTGAATCAAAAAGAGAATTTTCAAAAAAACTCTAGATATGATCTTTTATCATATAAATATATTAATTATCAAAAAATGAGGGACCCATCTATTTATGAATCACCTTTTCAAGTACAAGTAAATAAGAATCAAGATTTTTATTATAATTCTAACACATATAAACACAACCTTTTTGATATGTTGGAGAGTATCCCTATCAATCCTTATCTAGTAAAGGGTAATATTAGATATATGGAAAAAAATACCGATAGAAAATATTTTGATTGGAAAATCATCAAATTTTTTCTTAGAAAAAGGGTCGATATTGAATCCTGGGTCAAAATCAATACTAAGAGTAATCAAAATACTAAGATTGGTACTAACAATTATCAAATAATTGATAAAATTGATAAAAAAGGCCCTTTTTATCTTCTGCTTCCGCAAAATCCCAAAATAAACTCGCCAAGTCCAAAAAAACTTTTTTTGGATTGGATGGGAATGAATGAAGAAATATTAAATCGTCCCATCTCGAGTCTGGAATTTTGGTTCTTTCCAGAATTCGTACTCCTTTATAATCTATATAAAATGAAACCGTGGGTTATACCAAGCAAAGTACTTCTTTTCAATTTGAATCTAAATGAAAATGTTATTAGTAACAATAAAAACGTCGATGGAAAGCAAAAGACGGAATGTGTTATACCATCGAATAAACAAATAAAGAATAAAAATCAGAATCAAAAAGAAAAAGAAACCCCTGCGGACCAAGAAGATCTTAGATCAGATGCACAAAAACAGGGGAATCTTGGATCCGTTCCCCCAACAAAGACAAAGCAAGAAAAAGATAATGAAGAGGATTATGCAGTATCAAAGATAAAAGCGGGTAAAAAGAAAAAGCAATACAAAAGTAAAACGGAAGCAGAACTGGATTTTTTCCTAAAACGTTATTTAGTTTTTCAATTGAGATGGGGCGATGCTTTGAATCAAAGAATGATCAATAATGTCAAAATATATTGTCTCCTGCTTCGACTGATAAATCCAAGAAAAATTACTATATCTTCGATTCAAAGAAGAGAAATGAGTTTGGATATAATGCTGATTCAGAAGAATTTAAGTCTTACAGAATTGATCAAAAGGGGAGTATTGGTTATCGAACCTGACCGCCTGTCTGTAAAAAATGATGGACAATTTATTATGTATCAAATCTTAGGTATTTCAGTAGTTCATAAGAGTAAGCACCAAACTAATCAAGGATACCGAGAACAAACATACGTTGATAAGAATCGTTTTGATTTACTTGTTCCTGAAAATATTTTATCGACCAGGTGCCGTAGAGAGTTGAGAATCCTAATTTGTTTCACTTCAAAAAATAGGAATAGTGTTGATAAAAATTCAGTATTTTGTACCAAGAACAACTCTAGTCAACTTTTGGACAAAAGGAAAGATCTTGATAAAGATAAAAAAGAATTAATTAAATTAAAGTTTTTTCTTTGGTCTAATTATCGATTAGAAGATTTGGCTTGTATGAATCGCTATTGGTTTGATACCAATAACGGCAGTCGTTTCAGTATGTTAAGGATATATATGTATCCACGATTGAAAAGTCATTGATAGTACATTTTTCGTATATCTGCTCTACCCTGTAGGGTATATGAAAGGAAAGAGATTCACACATGACCTGTTTTACATCCCATTTTCATTTTTAATATAGATAATAAAACCAATAACGTATCAATTAGACCTAGAAATCAATTAACAGAATCTTATTCATTTTAGGTCTAAATTATGCCCCTTTCTGAATGGAAAAATGTATCACTTTTTTCTATTCCTATCTGAATCAAATTTAATTTAAAACGGAATTAATTAATGTAAATTAATAAAATTAGGAGTCCATAACGAAATTCAAATTATTATATATACCACATTAAAATAAATACCATTATTATTACTCATCGGTAAAAAACCATATCTGTAAAAAAGGGGGGTAGCAATCTTTTATGGTAAAAAATACACTCATTTCAGTCATTTCTGAAGAAGAAAAGAGGGGGTCTGTTGAATTTCAAGTATTCCGTTTTACCAATAAGATACGGAGACTTACTTCACATTTGGAATTACACAAAAAAGACTATTTATCTCAAAGAGGCTTACGAAAAATTTTGGGAAAACGTCAACGGCTGTTGGCTTATTTGGCAAAAAAAAATAGAGTACGTTATAAAGAATTAATTGGTCTATTGAGTATTCGAGAGACCAAAACTCGTTAATTGGAAGAGTCGTGTCATTTTAAGTACTTATTTTATTTTTTATTCGTTTAAATTTTGATAAACTTCTTTTCACTTTCAGCAATTCATGGAAGAATGAATGGGTAAAAAACTTATGACTGTACCAGCTACAAGAAAAGACCTCATGATAGTCAATATGGGCCCTCATCACCCATCAATGCACGGTGTTCTTCGACTCATCGTTACTTTAGATGGTGAAGATGTTATTGATTGTGAACCAATATTGGGTTATTTACACAGAGGGATGGAGAAAATTGCGGAAAATCGAACAATTGTACAATATTTACCCTATGTAACACGTTGGGATTATTTAGCTACTATGTTCACAGAAGCAATAACCGTAAATGGACCTGAACAATTAGGAAATATTCAAGTACCTAAAAGAGCTAGCTATATCCGAGCCATTTTGTTGGAGTTGAGTCGTATCGCTTCCCATTTGTTATGGCTTGGTCCCTTTATGGCAGATATTGGCGCACAGACCCCCTTCTTCTATATTTTTCGAGAAAGAGAATTGATATATGACCTATTCGAAGCTGCTACCGGTATGCGAATGATGCATAATTTTTTTCGCATAGGAGGAGTAGCCGCTGATCTACCTCATGGCTGGATAGATAAATGTTTGGATTTTTGCGATTACTTTTTAACAGGGGTTGCTGAATATCAAAAACTTATTACACGTAATCCTATTTTTTTAGAACGAGTTGAAGGCGTAGGCATTATCGGCGGAGAAGAAGCACTAAATTGGGGTTTATCAGGACCAATGCTACGAGCTTCCGGAATACAATGGGATCTTCGTAAAGTTGATCATTATGAGTGTTATGACGAATTTGATTGGGAGGTTCAATGGCAAAACGAAGGTGATTCATTAGCTCGTTATTTAGTACGAATCCGCGAAATGACAGAATCCATAAAAATTATACAACAGGCTCTGGAAGGAATTCCAGGAGGCCCTTATGAGAATTTAGAAATCCGGCGTTTTGATATTGATAGAGTAAAAGATCCCGAATGGAATGATTTTGAATATCGATTTATTAGTAAAAAACCTTCTCCGACCTTTGAATTGTCGAAACAAGAACTTTATGTGAGAGTTGAGGCACCAAAAGGAGAATTGGGAATTTTTCTGGTAGGAGATCGAAGTGTTTTTCCTTGGAGATGGAAAATTCGTCCACCGGGTTTTATCAATTTGCAAATTATTCCTCAGTTAGTTAAAAGAATGAAATTGGCTGATATTATGACGATACTAGGTAGCATAGATATCATTATGGGAGAAGTTGATCGTTAAAATGATAATTGATACAACCGAACTACAGGCTATTAATTCTTTTTTCAAATTGGAATCCCTAAAAGAAGTCTATGGGATCATATGGATACTTATCCCCATTTTTACTCTTGTATTAGGAATCACAATAGGTGTACTCGTGATTGTTTGGTTAGAAAGAGAAATATCTGCAGGGATACAACAACGTATTGGACCTGAATATGCCGGCCCTTTAGGAATTCTTCAA